GCTAGCGTAGCTTAAAATAAAGCATAGCACTGAAGATGCTAAGACGGGCCCTAGAAAGCTCCGCATGCACAAAGGCTTGGTCCTGACTTTACTGTCAGCTTTAACACAATTTACACATGCAAGTATCCGCGCCCCTGTGAGGATGCCCTTAATCCCCCGCCCGGGGACGAGGAGCAGGTATCAGGCACAACCTTTAGCCCAAGACACCTTGCCAAGCCACACCCCCAAGGGAATTCAGCAGTGATAGATATTAAGCCATAAGTGAAAACTTGACTTAGTTAGTGTTAAGAGGGCCGGTAAAACTCGTGCCAGCCACCGCGGTTATACGAGAGGCCCCAGTTGATAGACACGGCGTAAAGGGTGGTTAAGGAAAGCATAAATAAAGCCAAAGGGCCTCCCGGCCGTCATACGCTCCCGAGTGTCCGAAGCCCATAAACGAAAGTAGCTTTAGTACAGCCCACCTGACTCCACGAAAACTGAGAAACAAACTGGGATTAGATACCCCACTATGCTCAGCCGTAAACCTAGACGTTATTACACTATAAACGTCCGCCCGGGTACTACGAGCGTTAGCTTAAAACCCAAAGGACTTGGCGGTGCCTTAGACCCCCCTAGAGGAGCCTGTCCTAGAACCGATAATCCCCGTTAAACCTCACCACTTCTAGCCAACCCCGCCTATATACCGCCGTCGTCAGCTTACCCTGTGAAGGACTAACAGTAAGCTAAGTGGATATAATCCAAAACGTCAGGTCGAGGTGTAGCGCACGAAGTGGGAAGAGATGGGCTACATTTTCTATAATAGAACATTCACGAACAGTACCCTGAAAAATGACTCGAAGGAGGATTTAGTAGTAAAAAGGAAAAAGAGTGTCCTTTTGAACCCGGCTCTGAGGCGCGTACACACCGCCCGTCACTCTCCCCTGTCACATAGCAATAAATGTTATTAACACCAAAGCACAGACAAGGGGAGGCAAGTCGTAACATGGTAAGTGTACCGGAAGGTGCACTTGGATCAAACACAGGGTGTGGCTGAGACAGTTAAGCATCTCCCTTACACCGAGAAGACACCCATGCAAGTTGGGTCACCCTGAGCCAAACAGCTAGCTTAATCACCAGAATTAACTCATCAACATAGATAATACAAAATCAACTAGTCCAATAAACTAAACCATTTTTCCACCTTAGTACGGGAGACGGAAAAGGTAATTTTAAGCAATAGAGGAAGTACCGCAAGGGAAAGCTGAAAGAGTAGTGAAACAACCCATATAAGCACAAAAAAGCAGAGCCTAACTCTCGTACCTTTTGCATCATGATTTAGCCAGTATTACACAAGCAAAGCGACCTTTAGTTTGATACCCCGAAACCAAGTGAGCTACCCCGGGACAGCCTAAGTGGGCGAACCCGTCTCTGTGGCAAAAGAGTGGGATGAGCCCCGGGTAGAGGTGATAAACCTACCGAACTTGGTGATAGCTGGTTGCCTAAGAAATGAATAGAAGTTCAGCCTCGCCCCCCTTTAACCGATAAAGAAATATCTATATAAGTATAAAAGAGAAGTACGAGAGTTAGTTAAAGGGGGTACAGCCCCTTTAACCAAGGACACAACCTTTATAGGAGGATAAGAGTCACACTTTACAAAACCGGTCGTCCCAGTGGGCCTAAAAGCAGCCATCTGAATAGAAAGCGTTAAAGCTCAAACGACACGAAGTTTATTATTCTGATAAATAACCCAATTCCCCTAAAAGTATTAGGCCGCTCCATGCCCCCATGGAAGAGACTATGCTAAAATGAGTAACAAGAGGACACGACCCTCTCCCCGCACAAGTGTAAACCAGATCGGACAGACCACTGGAAATTAATGAACCCAAATTAAGAGGGTAATGTGGACAACAATGAAACCAAGAAATTCCCACAGCACATATATCATTAAACCCACACTGGAGTGCCGCCAGGGAAAGACTAAAAGAAGAGGAAGGAACTCGGCAAACACAAGCCTCGCCTGTTTACCAAAAACATCGCCTTCTGCAAACCCCAATGTATAGGAGGTCCAGCCTGCCCAGTGACTACAAGTTTAACGGCCGCGGTATTTTGACCGTGCAAAGGTAGCGCAATCACTTGTCTTTTAAATGAAGACCTGTATGAATGGCTAAACGAGGGCTTAGCTGTCTCCCTTTTCAAGTCAGTGAAATTGATCTACCCGTGCAGAAGCGGGTATAAGAATACAAGACGAGAAGACCCTTTGGAGCTTAAGGTACAGGTCCAACTACGTTAAGCAACTTACTAAATAAGTCTTAAACATAGTAGAATGTGGAATCTTACCTTCGGTTGGGGCGACCATGGAGAACAAAGAATCCTCCAAGTGGACTGGGATACACCCTAAAACCAAGAAGAACATTTCTAAGTCACAGAAATTCTGACCAATTATGATCCGGCCCCTGTGGCCGATCAACGAACCAAGTTACCCTAGGGATAACAGCGCAATCCCCTCCGAGAGTTCATATCGACGAGAGGGTTTACGACCTCGATGTTGGATCAGGACATCCTAATGGTGCAGCCGCTATTAAGGGTTCGTTTGTTCAACGATTAAAGTCCTACGTGATCTGAGTTCAGACCGGAGCAATCCAGGTCAGTTTCTATCTGTAATGTTATTCTTCCTAGTACGAAAGGACCGGAAGAAGGAGGCCCATGCTAAAGGTACGCCTTACCCCTAATTAATGAAGACAACTAAATTAAGTAATGGGAGAGCCCAAACACAGGCCAAAATAAGGCCACACTAAGATGGCAGAGCATGGTAATTGCAAAAGGCCTAAGCCCTTTCAGCCAGGGGTTCAAATCCTCTTCTTAGTTATGCTAAACACTCTATTAACACACCTAATTAACCCACTAGCATATATTATTCCTGTTCTGTTAGCTGTGGCCTTCCTTACACTTCTTGAACGAAAAGTATTAGGCTATATACAGCTACGAAAAGGGCCAAACATTGTGGGCCCCTATGGACTTCTTCAACCAATCGCCGATGGGGTTAAGTTATTTATTAAAGAGCCTATTCGTCCCTCTACATCCTCCCCCTTTCTATTTTTGGCTGCCCCAATACTTGCATTGACCCTAGCTTTAATATTATGAGCCCCCATGCCGATGCCACAGCCAGTCACAGACCTAAACCTGGGCATCCTCTTCCTTCTAGCCCTCTCCAGCCTAGCAGTCTACTCAATTTTGGGGTCAGGGTGGGCATCCAACTCAAAATACGCACTTATTGGTGCGCTGCGAGCCGTGGCCCAAACAATCTCCTATGAGGTAAGCCTAGGCCTGATCTTGCTCTCTATTATTATCTTCTCCGGGGGTTATACATTGCAAATGTTTAATACAACCCAAGAAAGCATCTGACTCCTGATTCCGGCATGGCCCCTAGCAGCAATATGATATATCTCCACCCTCGCCGAAACGAACCGAGCGCCCTTCGACCTGACCGAGGGTGAATCTGAATTAGTATCAGGCTTTAATGTCGAGTATGCCGGGGGGCCTTTTGCCTTATTTTTCCTGGCCGAATATGCCAACATTCTATTGATGAACACCCTATCGGCAGTCCTATTTCTGGGTGCATCACACATGCCCGCCATCCCAGAGCTAACTACCGTCAACCTAATAACCAAAGCCGCCCTCCTATCAGTGGTCTTTCTATGGGTCCGGGCCTCGTACCCCCGGTTTCGATATGACCAGTTAATACACCTTGTCTGGAAAAACTTTTTGCCTCTCACCCTGGCCCTAGTCCTCTGACACACCGCCCTCCCCATCGCACTTGCAGGACTTCCCCCTCAACTATAAATCCTCAGGAACCGTGCCTGAATTCCCAAGGACCACTTTGATAGGGTGGCTTATGGGGGTTAGAGTCCCCCCAGTTCCTAGAAAGAAGGGAATCGAACCCATACTCAGGAGATCAAAACTCCTGGTGCTTCCTATACACCACTTTCTATGATAAGATCAGCTAATAAAGCTTTCGGGCCCATACCCCGAACATGACGGTTAAAATCCCTCCCCTATCAATGAACCCTTATGTACTCACCACCCTTTTGTCTAGCCTAGGTCTTGGTACCGCACTAACCTTCGCCAGCTCACACTGATTACTAGCCTGAATAGGGCTTGAAATTAATACTTTAGCCATCATCCCACTGATGGCACAGCAACACCACCCACGAGCTGTTGAGGCCACCACAAAATATTTCCTTGTACAAGCAACCGCCGCAGCAATGGTATTATTTGCCGCAACAACAAATGCCTGGCTAGTGGGTGAGTGAACTATTAATGACTTATCTCACCCCCTTGCCTCCACAATAACTTTTACTGCCTTAGCACTAAAAATTGGACTAGCACCCATACACTTCTGACTTCCTGAAGTACTACAAGGACTTGATTTACTCACAGGACTTATTCTATCGACCTGGCAGAAGCTCGCCCCACTTGCACTCATGGTTCAGATTACCCCCAACATCAACCCAGTTATACTTACTTTATTAGGCCTCATATCCGCACTGGTTGGAGGCTGAGGGGGGCTGAACCAGACACAAGTCCGAAAAATCTTAGCCTACTCCTCCATCGCCCACATAGGGTGAATAATTATTATTCTACAATACGCCCCCCACTTAACAATGCTTGCACTAGGCATGTATATCCTTATGACATCCACAGCGTTCCTATCACTCAAGTTGGTATCGGCAACAAAAATTGTCACCTTAACAACATTATGATCCAAAGCCCCGATTTTGGCCTCAACTACGGCTTTGGCCCTCCTTTCATTAGGGGGTTTACCACCACTAACGGGCTTCATACCCAAGTGACTGATTTTACAAGAAATGGCAAAGCAGGACCTGCCCCTTACGGCAACTGTAATGGCCTTAGCCGCCCTACTGAGTCTCTACTTCTACCTACGACTATGCTATGCCATAGCCCTTACTATTTCCCCCAACATAACTACTGCAACAACACCATGACGAGCCCAGACAACCCAATCAACAACTGCTCTCGCTGTGTTCACGACGCTCGCCCTCGGACTATTACCCATCGCCCCAGCCATCCTAGCACTACTCATCTAGGGACTTAGGATAAATTAGACCAAGAGCCTTCAAAGCCCTAAGCAGAAGTTAAAATCTTCTAGTCCCTGATTAAGGCCTGCGGGATTTTATCCCACATCTTATGAATGCAACTCAGACACTTTAATTAAGCTAAGGCCTTTCTAGATGAGAAGGCCTCGATCCTACAATATCTTAGTTAACAGCTAAGCGCCCAAACCAGCGAGCATTCATCTACTTTCCCGCCGTTAGCCGAGTAAGGCGGGAAAGCCCCGGCAGACGTCAATCTGCGTCTTTGGATTTGCAATCCAACGTGTACTCCACCACGAGGCTTGACCACGGAGCCTGATCAACGCTGATAGGAAGAGGATTTAAACCTCTATCTTTGGGGCTACAACCCACCACCTATTTCGGCCATCCTACCTGTGGCAATCACACGCTGATTCTTCTCTACCAACCACAAAGATATTGGCACCCTCTACCTAGTATTTGGTGCCTGAGCGGGCATAGTCGGAACTGCCCTAAGCCTATTAATCCGAGCCGAGCTTAGTCAACCAGGATCCCTCCTTGGCGACGACCAAATCTACAACGTTATTGTTACCGCACATGCCTTTGTTATAATCTTCTTTATAGTAATACCCATCCTCATCGGAGGGTTTGGCAATTGACTTGTACCACTAATGATTGGGGCCCCAGATATGGCATTCCCACGAATAAATAACATAAGCTTCTGACTCCTGCCGCCCTCTTTTCTTTTACTACTGGCCTCCTCCGGTGTTGAAGCTGGGGCCGGAACTGGATGGACAGTATACCCTCCCCTTTCAGGCAACCTTGCCCACGCCGGGGCATCCGTCGACCTAACTATCTTTTCTCTCCATCTAGCTGGGGCATCATCTATTCTTGGGGCCATTAATTTTATTACAACTACAATTAATATAAAACCCCCAGCAATCTCCCAATACCAAACCCCCCTCTTTGTATGATCCGTCCTAGTAACTGCTGTTCTCCTACTCCTGTCCTTGCCTGTCTTAGCAGCTGGTATTACTATGCTACTCACAGACCGAAACCTAAATACTACGTTCTTTGACCCCTCAGGTGGAGGAGACCCCATTCTTTATCAACACCTGTTCTGATTCTTCGGCCACCCCGAAGTATACATTCTAATCCTGCCCGGATTTGGCATTATTTCACATGTCGTAGCCTACTATGCAGGTAAAAAAGAACCCTTTGGCTACATGGGCATGGTCTGGGCCATAATAGCCATCGGCCTATTAGGGTTTATTGTCTGAGCCCACCACATGTTTACGGTTGGTATAGATGTAGACACCCGTGCATACTTCACATCCGCAACAATAATTATTGCCATCCCCACAGGCGTTAAAGTCTTTAGCTGGTTAGCCACCCTACACGGAGGGTCAATTAAGTGAGAAACACCAATACTCTGAGCCCTTGGATTTATTTTCCTCTTTACGGTGGGGGGCTTAACAGGAATTGTACTAGCCAACTCGTCACTAGATATCGTTTTACACGACACATACTACGTAGTCGCTCATTTCCACTACGTCCTATCTATGGGGGCCGTATTTGCTATTATAGCAGCCTTCGTTCACTGATTCCCCCTGTTTACAGGATATACCCTCCACAGCACATGAACAAAAATTCACTTTGCGGTAATGTTTATTGGCGTAAACCTCACATTCTTTCCTCAACACTTCCTAGGCTTAGCAGGAATACCCCGACGATACTCAGATTACCCTGACGCCTACACCCTGTGAAATACAGTATCATCAATCGGATCACTAATTTCCCTCGTGGCCGTAATCATGTTCCTCTTTATCCTATGGGAGGCCTTCGCTGCTAAGCGAGAGGTTTCATCCGTAGAACTAACCACAACAAATGTAGAGTGACTTCATGGATGCCCCCCTCCATACCACACATTCGAAGAGCCCGCATTTGTTCAAGTACGATCTAATTAACGAGGGAGGGAGGAATTGAACCCCCATCTACTGGTTTCAAGCCAGTCACATAACCACTCTGTCACTTCCTTCTAAAGACATTAGTAAATATAGAAATTACATCACCTTGTCAAGATGAAATCGTAGGTTAGACTCCTGCATGTCTTAGCTCCAGACTTAATGGCACACCCCTCACAATTAGGATTCCAAGACGCGGCATCACCCGTAATAGAAGAACTTCTTCATTTCCATGACCATGCTTTAATAATCGTATTTTTAATTAGCACACTAGTGCTCTATATTATTGTCGCAATAGTTTCAACAAAGCTCACAAACAAGTATATTCTAGACTCTCAAGAAATTGAAATCGTATGGACTATACTACCCGCCGTGATTCTTGTTCTAATCGCCCTCCCTTCCCTGCGTATTCTTTACCTTATAGATGAAATCAACGACCCCCACCTAACAATTAAAGCCATAGGACATCAATGATACTGAAGTTATGAATACACCGACTACGAAAACTTAGGTTTCGACTCCTATATAATTCCAACCCAAGACCTCACTCCAGGACAGTTTCGACTCCTTGAGACAGACCACCGCATAGTTGTTCCTATAGAATCCCCTATTCGAGTACTAGTATCCGCTGAAGACGTGCTTCATTCTTGAGCAGTCCCATCCTTGGGGGTCAAGATAGACGCAGTCCCAGGACGCCTTAATCAGACAGCCTTTATCGCATCTCGTCCGGGTGTATTCTATGGACAGTGTTCCGAAATCTGCGGGGCAAACCACAGCTTTATACCTATTGTAGTAGAAGCAGTCCCACTTGAACACTTCGAGAACTGATCATCACTAATACTAGAAGACGCCTCACTAGGAAGCTAAATATGGACCTCAGCATTGGCCTTTTAAGCCAAAGAATGGTGCCTCCCAACCACCTATAGTGAAATGCCCCAATTGAACCCCGCCCCTTGATTTGCAATTTTAGTGTTTTCATGATTGGTATTTCTTACCATCATCCCTACCAAAGTAATAAGTCATACCATACCAAATGAACCGGCCCACTTAGATGCCGAAAAACACAAAACCGAACCCTGAGACTGACCATGGCAATAAGCTTCTTTGATCAATTTGCAAGCACATCTTACCTGGGTATTCCCCTAATTGCTGTTGCAATTGCCCTGCCCTGAGTACTATATCCCACCCCAACATCACGATGAATCAATAACCGCCTTCTCACAGTTCAAGGGTGGTTTATTAACCGATTTACCAGTCAACTAATGTTGCCACTAAATGTAGGAGGTCACAAATGAGCGCTCTTATTAGCATCCTTGATAGTGTTCTTAATTACTATTAATATACTAGGACTTTTACCATACACCTTTACTCCAACAACACAACTATCCCTAAATATAGGACTCGCCGTACCACTATGACTTGCTACAGTCATTATTGGAATGCGTAACCAACCCACAGTAGCCCTAGGACATCTATTACCAGAGGGCACCCCAATCCCTTTAATCCCAGTACTTATTATTATCGAAACAATTAGCCTCTTCATTCGACCCCTCGCCCTAGGTGTCCGATTAACAGCCAACCTAACCGCGGGACATCTTCTGATTCAACTAATCGCTACTGCCGTGTTTGTTCTACTCCCGATAATACCTACGGTAGCAATTCTAACAGCTGCCGTTCTATTTCTCCTCACACTACTAGAGGTAGCAGTAGCAATGATTCAAGCCTATGTATTTGTACTCCTCCTTAGCCTCTATCTACAAGAGAACGTTTAATGGCCCACCAAGCACATGCATATCATATGGTTGATCCAAGCCCATGACCACTAACTGGCGCAGTCGGAGGTTTATTAATAACATCCGGCCTAGCAATCTGGTTTCACTTCCACTCCACCACACTGATAACCCTCGGACTAATACTTCTGCTTCTTACCATGTACCAATGATGACGAGACATTATTCGAGAAGGCACATTTCAAGGCCACCACACACCCCCAGTACAGAAAGGCTTACGCTATGGCATAATCCTCTTTATTACATCTGAAGTATTCTTTTTCCTTGGGTTTTTCTGGGCCTTCTACCACTCAAGCCTCGCCCCCACCCCCGAACTAGGCGGATGCTGACCACCAACAGGAATTACCACGCTTGACCCATTTGAAGTACCACTACTTAACACGGCCGTACTCCTGGCATCCGGAGTAACAGTCACATGGGCCCACCACAGCCTAATGGAAGGAGAGCGCAAACAAGCCATTCAATCCCTGGCATTAACAATTTTACTAGGACTTTACTTCACCGCCCTTCAAGCCATTGAATACTACGAAGCCCCTTTCACGATCGCAGATGGAGTCTATGGCTCAACATTCTTCGTAGCCACGGGGTTTCATGGACTACATGTTATTATTGGATCTTCATTTCTAGCCGTCTGCTTCCTCCGCCAAATCCAATATCACTTTACATCTGAACATCACTTCGGCTTTGAAGCCGCTGCATGATACTGACATTTTGTAGACGTAGTATGACTATTCCTTTACGTGTCAATTTACTGATGAGGCTCCTATCTTTCTAGTATTCAAAGCTAGTACGAGTGACTTCCAATCACCTAGTCTTGGTTAAACCCCAAGGAAAGATAATGAACTTAGTTATTACAATCTTAACTATCACAACGATCCTATCTCTCGTGTTAGCAACCGTCTCTTTTTGGCTGCCCCAAATGACCCCAGACGCAGAAAAACTCTCACCTTATGAATGCGGCTTTGACCCTCTAGGCTCTGCTCGCCTGCCCTTCTCGTTACGATTCTTCCTTGTAGCCATTCTATTTTTATTATTTGACCTAGAAATTGCACTACTCCTCCCGCTCCCCTGAGGAGACCAGCTCCACAGCCCCACCGGAACCTTTTTCTGGGCAGCAGCAGTCCTGATTTTGCTTACACTAGGATTAGTTTATGAATGAGCCCAAGGAGGCCTAGAGTGAGCAGAATAGCCGGGGGGCTAGTCCAATCTAAGACCTCTGATTTCGGCTCAGAAAATTGTGGTTTAATTCCACGGCCCCCTTATGACACCCGTACACTTCAGCTTCAGCTCAGCTTTTATATTAGGCCTTATAGGCCTAGCATTTCATCGCACCCACCTACTCTCAGCACTTCTTTGTCTGGAAGGAATAATACTATCCCTATTTATTGCACTAGCCCTCTGAGTAATACAATTTGAATCCACTATATTTTCCGCAGGGCCTCTCCTACTACTAGCCTTCTCCGCCTGTGAGGCCAGCGCCGGCCTCGCCTTACTAGTTGCCACAGCTCGAACCCACGGCACTGACCGACTACAAAATCTTAATCTCCTACAATGTTAAAAGTGCTCGTCCCCACTCTTATGCTCTTCCCAACAATCTGACTGTCATCACCCAAGTGGTTATGACCTACGACAACTGCCCAAGGCCTGCTCATTGCCTTCATCAGCCTTACCTGATTAAAATGAACGTCAGAAACTGGGTGATCAGCCTCCAACACGTATATAGCCACGGACCCCTTGTCTACCCCGCTCCTAGTGTTAACGTGCTGACTTCTTCCCTTAATAATCCTGGCTAGCCAGAACCACATTTACTCGGAGCCTATTAACCGCCAGCGCCTATATATTTCCCTCTTGGCCTCTTTACAGACTTTCCTGATTATGGCATTTGGGGCCACAGAAATTGTCATATTTTATATTATATTTGAGGCCACCCTCATCCCCACGCTCATCATTATCACTCGGTGGGGTAACCAAACTGAACGCTTGAATGCCGGAACCTACTTTCTATTTTATACTCTAGCAGGCTCACTCCCACTTCTGGTTGCTCTTCTCCTACTACAACAGACGACGGGGACCTTATCAATGCTAATTCTACAATATTCTCAACCACTCACACTCGACTCCTGAGGACATAATATCTGATGGGCCGGATGCTTAATCGCATTTTTAGTAAAAATACCACTTTATGGGGTTCATCTTTGATTACCTAAAGCCCACGTTGAAGCCCCCGTGGCAGGATCCATAGTCCTGGCCGCAGTTTTACTGAAACTAGGAGGTTACGGTATAATACGAATGATAGTTATATTAGACCCCCTTTCTAAGGAACTCGCCTATCCTTTTATTATTTTAGCCCTATGGGGAATCATCATGGCCGGGTCTATCTGCCTGCGTCAAACAGACTTAAAATCACTTATTGCCTATTCATCTGTAAGTCATATGGGACTAGTAGCAGGCGGTATTCTGATCCAGACCCCATGGGGATTTACAGGCGCAATCATTTTGATAATCGCCCACGGGCTTGCATCTTCAATATTGTTCTGCCTCGCCAACACCGCATATGAGCGGACTCACAGCCGAACCATAGTATTAACCCGAGGCCGCCAAATAATTTTTCCCCTTACAGCAATATGGTGATTTACTGCCAATCTGGCAAATCTGGCACTGCCCCCCTTACCTAATCTAATGGGCGAACTTATAATTATCACCACCCTCTTCAGCTGATCCCCCTGAACCATTATGTTAACAGGAGCGGGAACACTAATTACAGCAGGCTACTCTCTATACCTATTTCTCATAACCCAGCGGGGTCCTACACCTAACCATATTAAAGGACTCTCACCATTTCACACCCGAGAACATCTACTAATGGCACTTCACCTGATTCCCATTATTCTCTTGGTAGCAAAACCGGAACTTATATGAGGCTGGTGTTATTAGTAAGTATAGTTTAATTTAAAGCATTAGATTGTGATTCTAAAGATAGAGGTTAAAATCCTCTTACTCACCGAGGAAGGCCAGAGGCAGTAAGCACTGCTAATGCTTACACCCATGGCTAAATTCCATGGCTTTCTTACGCTTCCAAAGGATAACAGCTCATCCGTTGGTCTTAGGAACCAAAAACTCTTGGTGCAAATCCAAGTGGAAGCTATGCACCCAACAACCCTGATTATAACATCCTCACTGATTCTGATTATTACAGTCCTAATTTATCCGCTATTGACTACACTAAGCCCCTCTTCTAAGGGGCCTGAATGAGCCACAACACATGTTAAAACCGCGGTGAACACCGCATTTTTCATCAGCCTCCTACCACTAATCTTGTTCTTGGATCAGGGCACCGAAACTATTGTCACCAACTGGCACTGGATAAACACAGCCCTGTTTGACATCAATATTAGTTTTAAGTTTGATCACTACTCCCTCATCTTTATGCCCATTGCCCTCTACGTGACCTGATCCATCCTCGAATTTGCATCCTGGTACATACACGCAGATCCAAACATACCCCGATTCTTCAAATATTTGCTTCTGTTCTTAGTAGCCATAATCGTGTTAGTAACAGCCAATAATTTGTTTCAGCTTTTTATTGGATGGGAGGGAGTTGGTATCATGTCCTTCCTATTGATCGGCTGATGATATGGACGTGCCGATGCTAATACAGCAGCACTTCAGGCTGTCCTATATAACCGAGTAGGTGATATTGGACTAATTATAAGCATGGCCTGGATCGCAATCAACCTGAACTCATGGGAGATTCAACAAATTTTCTTTTTATCCAAAACCTCAGACATAACACTCCCCCTATTTGGATTAATTCTAGCAGCGACTGGTAAATCAGCCCAGTTCGGCCTGCATCCATGGCTGCCCTCCGCCATGGAGGGTCCTACACCAGTCTCTGCCCTACTTCATTCCAGCACCATAGTTGTTGCTGGCATCTTCCTGCTTATTCGACTCCACCCAGTAATAGAGACCAATACCCTGGCACTAACCACCTGTCTATGCCTAGGAGCCCTAACCACGCTATTTACCGCCACCTGTGCCCTCACACAAAACGATATCAAAAAAATTGTAGCCTTTTCAACATCCAGCCAGCTTGGCCTCATAATAGTTACAATTGGACTAAATCAGCCCCAACTAGCATTCCTTCATATCTGTACCCACGCTTTCTTCAAAGCAATATTATTTTTGTGCTCGGGGTCTATTATTCACAGCTTAAGTGACGAACAGGACATCCGAAAAATGGGGGGCTTATTTAATCTGCTGCCATTAACCACAACCTGTATAACCGTAGGCAGCCTGGCCCTTACAGGAACCCCCTTCCTTGCAGGCTTCTTTTCAAAAGATGCTATTATCGAAGCACTTAACACCTCCTACCTAAACGCCTGAGCCCTAACCCTAACTCTCATTGCCACATCATTTACAGCTGTTTATAGCTTCCGAGTAATTTTCTTTGTCGCCATGGGCACCCCTCGATTCCTCCCCTTGTCGCCCATTAACGAAAATAATTTATCTGTAATTAATCCCATCAAGCGACTCGCTTGGGGGAGCATTGTCGCAGGGCTTATTCTTACATCAAACTTTCTTCCCTCAAAAACCCTTGCAATAACTATACCAATGGCCCTGAAGCTAGCTGCCCTCGCAGTAACAATTGTCGGCCTACTAACAGCCATGGAACTAGCAGCACTCACCAGCAAACAATTTAAAACGACCCCCACAACGCATCTTCACCACTTCTCCAATATACTAGGCTACTTCCCAGCCGTTACTCATCGTCTGATCCCAAAACTAAACCTGGTACTAGGACAATCAATTGCCACCCAACTAGTAGACCAAACCTGATTTGAAGCTATTGGCCCCAAAGGGATCTCTCATGCACAAGTCCAAATGGCCAAGACTATTAGTGACACCCAGCGTGGTATAATCAAAACTTACTTAACAATCTTTCTTCTCTCCATAACTCTTGCAGTCCTCCTAACCATAATTTAAACTGCACGAAGAGCCCCCCGCTCAAGTCCACGCGTCAGTTCTAGTACTACAAATAAAGTTAGCAGCAGCACCCACGCACTAATAATTAACAAACCCCCACCAGATGAATACATCACGGCCACCCCACTAGTATCGCCCCGCAACATAGAAAATTCCTTTAAACTATCAATGGTAACTCAGGACCCCTCATACCAACCCTCCCAGAGCAAACTAACTACCAAACAAACCCCTAGCAAGTAGACTAGGACATAGCCAACTACAGAGCGATCCCCCCAGGCTTCCGGGAACGGCTCAGCAGCTAATGCTGCTGAATAAGCAAATACCACAAGCATCCCCCCCAAATAGATCAGAAAAAGGACCAGGGATAAAAAAGATCCCCCGTGCCCAATAAGCACCCCGCACCCGACCCCAGCTGCCACCACTAAACCAAAAGCAGCAAAATAGGGTGCAGGATTAGAAGCTACCGCAACTAACCCAATAATTAAAGCTATCAACAGTAATGATACAAGATAAGTCATAATTCTTACTTGGATTTTAACCAAGACTGGTGACTTGAAGAACCACCGTTGTCATTCAACTATAAGAACCCTAATGGCCACCCTACGGAAAACACACCCCCTAATCAAGATTGCCAACCACGCACTGGTCGATTTACCAGCCCCATCCAACATCTCAGTATGATGAAACTTCGGATCACTCCTGGGATTATGCCTAGCCACACAAATCCTAACCGGATTGTTCCTAGCCATACACTACACTTCTGATATCTCCACCGCCTTCTCCTCAGTAGCACATATCTGCCGCGACGTCAACTACGGATGACTAATCCGAAATATACACGCTAATGGCGCCTCCTTCTTTTTTATCTGCCTTTACATACACATTGCCCGTGGATTATATTATGGGTCCTACTTGTATAAGGAAACCTGAAATATTGGGGTAGTCCTTTTTCTACTAGTAATAATAACAGCTTTTGTAGGTTATGTATTACCATGAGGCCAAATGTCTTTTTGAGGTGCCACAGTCATCACCAACCTCTTGTCAGCCGTACCCTATGTGGGGGATGTCTTAGTACAGTGAATTTGAGGAGGCTTCTCAGTAGACAATGCAACCCTAACCCGGTTCTTTGCATTCCACTTCCTCTTCCCATTCGTTATTGCTGGGGCAACCATCCTCCATTTGTTGTTTCTTCATGAAACAGGCTCAAACAACCCAGCCGGATTAAATTCAGACGCGGACAAAATCACTTTCCACCCTTATTTCTCCTATAAGGACCTACTTGGCTTCGTAGTCATACTACTAGCTCTTACATCCTTAGTCTTATTCACCCCAGGTCTCTTAGGAGACCCGGAAAACTTCACGCCCGCAAACCCCCTAGTCACCCCGCCCCATATTCAGCCCGAGTGATACTTCCTTTTTGCCTATGCCATCTTACGCTCGATTCCAAACAAACTGGGAGGAGTACTAGCCCTCCTCTTCTCCATCCTAATCCTAATGGTTGTGCCTATTCTTCACACATCAAAGCAGCGGGGGCTGACATTCCGGCCAGTTACTCAACTCCTCTTCTGAACCCTCGTCGCGGACATATTTATTTTAACGTGAATTGGAGGCATGCCAGTAGAACACCCATTTATCATCATCGGACAAATCGCATCTGTCCTGTATTTTGCGCTATTCTTAGTCTTTATACCACTGGCTGGTTGACTAGAGAATAAGGCGCTAGAATGAGCTTGCCCTAGTAGCTTAAGTTAAAGCATCGGTCTTGTAATCCGAAGATTGGAGGTTAAATTCCCCCCTAGCGCCAGAAAAGAGAGATTCTAACTCTCACCCCTGGCTCCCAAAGCCAGAATTCTGAATTAAACTATATTCTGGACAAATATGTTCGGATAGCATATTATGGTATAGTACATAATATGCATAATATTACATAATGTATTAGTACATCTATGTATTATCACCAAAAATTTATTTGAACCATAAAGCAAGTATTAATATCTAAGACATACATAAAGCACGGATTTATGAATTCCACATCGGAATCCTCCTGTATTGAGTAAGTCCTTGTTCTGGCTAAATAGTCGTATCTCAGAAAATTCCTCTGGTCCTTCAATAAACATTTACTAAGTAAATATAATGTAGTAAGAAACCACCAACCAGTTTATATAATTGCATATTATTAATGATAGAATCAAGGGCAATAGCGGAAGTATGGTACAATGTGAACTATTTCTTGCATCTGATTCCTATTTTCATGGACCTAACTGTAATTTCCTCTATAATTTATTTATACTGGCATCTGATTATCGGTGGCGCACATATGTTTCATTACCCCACATGCTTCGCGTTCTTTTTAAGAGGCATAGGTTCTTTATCTGGTCTACCTTCACTTACATTTCAGAGTGAACTCTAAAACGTTGAATTAAGATTGAACATATTCCTTGTTAGGAATAATATAAATGAATGATTAAAAGACATAACTTAAGAATTACATATGTTTATCTCAAGTGCATAATATATCCTTATTCAACACAGATCTATACTATATGCCCCCTCTTTGGCTTGCGCGCGTTAAACCCCCCTACCCCCTACGCTCAGCAAATCCTGTTTATCTTGTCAAACCCCGAAACCAAGAAAGGTTCAGCCGAGCGCAACAAAGTTAACGAGTTTTGGTAAAATTAACTTATGTCATTACATATTATATATATAACATATAAACATTTAACCACACTTTTTTTACGCACATAATATAGCCTAAAAATGAGAACAAGCAATTATTGAATAAGTCTCAATACTAAAATTTCGAACAAGATTAA